CTCACCCGTTAGGCATAGGTCAGATAATAGCTCAAGGTCTTGATGGAACTTGCCAGTCGGTTATTGAAGGAAGTGAAAGTCGCCCCGGCAGTAAGAGGGATGATTCTTGCGGCTTATTTCAAGTCGCAGTGGTCACGCTAGTAACTGCAGTAGCCGGCAGGTAATCCTAATCTTTTATTCGCCTGTCTGTGTGCGGGCTTCGTATTGATCCTAAAGATCTCCCTTGAACTCCCAGAAGGGGGAAAAAGATGGACTTCGCTCCCTCAAACCCCGAATTCGTCTTTAGTCGATCCATTAGCTCCCTTTCAACCCGGAGAGAATTAGATATTTAGGAATGACTTACGTTATTAACAAGTTCTTACTTACTTTTCACTTACTTTAATTGGTGTTCGCTTCTGCCGATTTATCGGACGAATCTTGGTTGAAGGAAGATTCCGAATGAGGCGCCTTTAAAGAAGAGCTGAGCCAGAATGTTAGTCTTGAGCAAAAGCGCTTGAACAGAGCTAATTCTAGAGAACGCGGGAACCTTTTCTTCAAAGAAGAAATCCGACGGGGCGAACCTGGCACCGAGGCCAAGAACTGGAAGGGAAGTCCTCGCGAAGCGAAGTTCCGAAAGTAGGAGGCAGAAGTGGAAAGTAGAAGTGCGGTCATCTCTATCTTATACGCACTTTTGAAGGTTAGCGCCTTGGTTGGTCGGGGGTGCATTCATCTAGAGGCATTTCCTTTTGGGATTAGATGAGACCGAGAGTTTACCGTCCTCTCCCGCAGCCAATGAACTTTTGATCCACAGAGTAGAGGGGCAATTTCACATCCTTAACCACGAGGGACATCCCACTGGCCTTACCCCTCTAACGGAACCTAAAAATCAGCTAACAATTGTCCTGTAAGTCGGACTCTTCGACGGCTCATTACACGCACGAAGACGGATTCTGAATCGAAGAACCGGCCACGTTCTTGTTCTCCCTTTCACACGGAGCGCTAACTCGAAATATCATAGAATAGACAGATCGGATCGTAACCAGGCGAAAGATATTTCGACTCCCTCACCCGTTGAAGAAGCCGTGATTGCTTGAGTTGAATCAGTTGAGTTTGGTCCTAACGTATATAAGAGAGAGGCTGCTTTTAGGTATGAAAAAGGTAGATGATCAACACTATCAATTTCATAAGAGAAGCAAGAGAGGTAGATGAAAGGTATGCCAGTTTCATTCTTGCTTTTGCTTATCGGGGGTTTTGGCAGAATTGTGTTCGATAAATGCATCATGACATATTTTTTCAATTGGTTATCCCGAGTAAAGACCTTGGCTTTTACCATGAAAGGTGTCGCTACCCCTAGACCCATCATCCCCTCATTCATACTGAGAATACTCCTGCTATGAGTGGTCCTCTGAGAGCATCTCGAAGAAGACATACAGCAGGAGAACGGCATTGAGCTTAACCCGTGGACGAATCCGAATAGGTATAGGTTAGTCTCTCGGGATTTTTCCTATGTACAGGTGCCATTACCCGAATGATGAATCCACTCTAGCATTTGTTCTAGCTAGAGAACGACATTGGTATTACTCTAAAGAGTAAGAAAATGTTATTAGTACTTTTTTTTTACCCTTTGGCGGGAGCAGGATTTGAACCCGCAATCTTCAGATCATGAGTCTGATGAGTTGACCAATTACTCTACCCCGCGTCTTCCACTTATCCTTCATCGTTGTTGGTCGATGACTTTCTTTCTTATGATGATATTTCGAGTATCCTTCCCTTGCACCTATTCAACTCAGAAGTCAAGAAAGATCACTCCTAAAAGCAGCCGCGATCAACTTCAACTATACGATAACGATATTAAGTTCTATAGTCTCTTTCGTACGGTTTCAGTACAAGGTTTAAAGAAAGGATCGCAAGACAGTCAGAAAGAAAAGAGAGGGATGCCGAAAGGAAACAAGGGTTAACCCCTTAAACGGGTCTTTGAATGCACGATAGAAGTTCATCCTCATCGAATCACTTGCTTAGTTCCCCCTATCTCACCTCTCAGTACAGATACCTGAGGAATGTGCTAACCCAGCAGGGTTATAACAAGATAGGACAGAACCCATTAGATCTATCTGGCAGCTAGGGAAGAGCGTAACGTCTACTAGTTTCCTTTAGTTTCTTTTTCTTGCTCCTGTAGGGTGGTCGAAGATTACTGGAAAGTCAAGAAAGGGAGCGACTTGAATTGAAGCTTAAAGCCCGTAGTAGTACCCTTTGCGGGAGTAGGACTGTCTGTCCAGATTGTCTTTCGAGCGTAAGCAATCCTCGTGGATGTCAACCTGTTTTGTCCAATCGATTCTTTGTTGTTGTTGCCCCCTTAAGGTCTAAGTTAGTCTGTTTATTATTAAATATTTAATATTAAATGAGGCAGTCAGAAGGCGAAAGCTAAATAAGATCTTTCAGCTTCTTAACCGCGTGGGGAAAGCTTAGCTTCTCCGCTTCAATTGAGCAGCTGAACTCGTTGCCGAAGCCCTTCTTCTTTACTGAAATGAAAGCCAATAGTGCCTTTTCCTCACAGACTAGGGGATGAATCTCTAGACCTAAAAGCTGTTATATAAAACACTGCTGCCACTTCCTTTGCTGTCGGTCCAGACATTGAGGGTTCAAGTCCTACTCCTCTCGAGCCAGTTTAAGTTCTAACTGATGTTATTTCCCCGTCAAGGACTTTATGGCGTGCTTCCAACGACTCAATTACCTGAAGACCTTCGAGGCAATGGGGAATAAGATCGCTTTCTCCGGCACTGTCTATTGGTGCTGGAACGTTAACTAGCTAGAGAAAAACTATCTTTACAGGGCCTTACTTTCTATCTCACACTCGGGAAAGAAATACTCTTTGGCACTTGCTTACGAAGTAGCTTATCTAATAAAACTGTTGGAGCTACTTGAACTCTCAAGGGACTGAGAAAACATTACTATAGGCATCTGGAAGAAAGGCGGGATTTCGAGCAAGCATTCAACATCCTGACTTGTAAGCATCCCTTATCTATATTTTCGGGTGTCTTAACAGAATAAGATAAAAGAGAACTCTTCACTCATCGACCCTTCATTTTCTTTCTAACATAAGAGCAAAAAGAAGGAACCTTGAAAGTACCACTTGAACGTTAACTGGCATAGCACATGCTTTTGGCATTTGCGATGGGAACTTACGTTCTTCCCTGTCCTGCCCACTCGTTCCCTATCTATTGAGCCTGCCCCTTACCTCCTTTTCAATGTAATCCAAACCTTCATTCTTGAAACGTTAGCTCTTCATTAAGTATATATGGACTGTGAAAAGATTCTCCTTACGTTCTTGACCCGAAAGAAAGAACCCCTATCGTTTCAAGCTTCCTCTTCGCGCCCGATTTCGGAGGCTAGGGTATAGCATGGTTAAAGGCCTCTTCGTACCCCGTAAAGTAAGAAGAGTTCGGGTAAGGGCTCTTTAAGGTCTTCACAAGAGCTAACGCTTCCAACAGGGTCTCAGTTGATTGAGTAAGGCTTACCGTAACGAATTTCTTTCTATGAGATGAGCGAGCTGGGTTGGTTTGGCTATACCGACACCCGGGAAGCAAGCTACTTTGATAATTCAATCCAATATAAACTAAATAAAGGGTGGTCTACGCCGATTACCGGTAAGCATAAAAGTATTCAGTGTCCCCTCGATCCGGTCTTTCAATGTACCCCGTTATCTAAGTCCTACGAGTTATCAAAGGTGGATGCCCCAGTTCAAGTGGGAAGCTCTCTTGCAAGCCAGTCGCAAGCAAGCGACCTATATTATGTCCCGAGCAGAAGTATTCATTCGTAGGGATGCCTAAGACAGCTTCAGCCCTCTTGGTTGTGCCCTATAAAAAATTTCCCACAAATCAGCCCCTACTAACAGTACTGCAGAAGAAGCTGCAAGATGATTTGTAAAAGATGATGTAAAGTACTAGGGCATACCCCGGACCATCATCAGTGATAGGGACCCTAGATTCACTGGGCGGTTCTGGACAGAAGTGTTCAAACTCCTAGGGTCCAAGCTCAACTTCTCAACCCTTGTCTTCCAGCATAAACTACTCCTTCCGAACTCGGCCAATACCATCCATCTCCAGACGAAATTGACCCGAACCAATGTGGTTGCAATCACTTGGAGTAGGATGATGTTGAGCCATTCGAGGAGTAGGCGGGGAACCAAGACCTAACTATTTCTATGGGGAGCCGCTGCTTTCGGGAATGATACGTGCCGCCCTTAATAGTAACGTGAAAGTCAGAACAACAAGCGAGCCAAAGAGCTCGGCTTTACTGAAGACTGAAGAAGAAGGATTTTATTCCATTAGCCGAGGAAAGAAAGAAGATAATAAAATGGCTTTTATCCTACGCCACAGTAGCAAGTGTTCTGTGAAGGAAGGAAGCCAGGCATAGAGGTGCGTATCCGCCTTGGAAGTTTGAATGCCCAAAGATAGGCCTTATCGAGCCTTTGAGCGAACTACTCATTGCTGTCTTGCCCCAACCCAAGGAGGGGCATTTGGTTCGTGTCGTGCTATTACCTATGGGGCGGATTCGTTCACATCGGATTTACTGCCCCCGGGTGCTATCTTAGACTTTTAGAGGGAAGGGGATATAGGAGTAGGAACGCTTCTTTGCCACATGGCTCCGCTACGACTCATCAACCAAAGGACTGATGCTTGCCTGACGTTCTGATGGCCAGACTCCTTGCCATATCCTTCTTTTTTTATAAAGTTGCCGACGAAACCCGACCTTCGCTCGCTTAGTGATTGAAAAAGTGCAGTAAGGAGTGCTTTGGCTAACGGGCATCGGACTTTTCCTTGGCTTGGGTACTTCAAAAGCAGGTGATTGGATGATTTCACAACCATGGAATATGTAGCATTTCGATGCCATGGAGATAGCCTTAACCTTTTCATTAGTGAGCAATCTGCCATTCTATTCTGACTTTCCAAGAAAGCTTCGTTCGAGCTATGATGCTGGACCATATGAGCGAGCCCCACTTTCTTGCATTTCTTTATCACAACATGTGGCCTCCCACGCATCTCTAGCAGTGGGCTTGCCCGACGAGAATGAGCAGTTCCAGATTGACTGAGGTACCGGATGATCTTGAATTATATACCCCGGAAAAGATCAGGCGCAAGCTATTGCAAAGATCGGGCTATTTGACATTGCTCATCTTGAAGAAAGTCTCCCACTAAAGCTTATCCATGTTGTCAGGAAAGTCAAGTCTCTCTACTATGGAGCTCTTCCCCATGTATTTCCCATCTCCTAGCAGCCAACTGGAGTTGGCCATATAGTTCTTGAACACTGAAAATCATTCCCGGCCCGAGGATTTTCATGTCTTTTGAAGACGGAATTGGCAGCTTGCCCACCCTAGCCCTTGCCTAGGTTCTTGTTTTAGCCAGGTCTGAGTCCTAACCCAGCGGCTTAAAAGGTAGCTTCCGTTCACTTCTTTGCCGTAATCTGATCTCAAATGCCAACTAGAATTATAATTCCTCTCTTTCGGGCTTTTTCGCCCCTTTCTTCGGAATTCATTCGAGTAGTAGCCATGGAAGGAACTTCTTTCCCTCGCAGGTGGGGTCAAAGCGTAATCCGATCTTGTGTCTGCTATTCCCACGCCCTCACTCCCTGGCCTTTCATCATGAGGACTAGTCTGACTTTTGTGCCCTAGTTTGGCTCGCATTCGACTGGATAGCTACTGGCTTTTAACCCGGTACCCTTTATCCCCCTTCTGCTCTGGCTTGCTTGAATGGGCAGACAGACCAAAACTTCTGACCCAGACGTGGGCTAAGGCAAATGGTTATGACCCGACAAAAAAGGCGAAAACAGAGCTTAAAATGGCCTAGAGAAGCGACTTTCATCCACTTGCCCTTACTCTTCCATTCTTTCGGGTATCTAGCTTACGGAAAGCCTGGACCAAGGATTGCTCTTGCCACTCTATAGAGGAACTAGCATAACAGACATGACTTAGACAAGCAAGACAACTCTTAATCACTCGTCCTCCTCTTGACTACAAAGATGAAGAAAAGGTTGGCTTACCTGTGCTCTTCCTCTTAAGAAAGCGTAATCTGACCTGACTAAAGGTTGGGTGCGGAAGGAATAAACCTACAGACGATCTTTCGTACCGGTTCCCCAAGGTGTGATTCTGGCAAAACATTTTCTCGGTTGGACAACTTTGTGATGATCGCCAAAGCTATGCCATCTTTACTCCGACTTCCTCTGTTCAAAAATCTTGGATGCCGTCGTTTTGGAACTGTGGGCCTAGCAATGGAGTTTAGCAGGTAAACAAAGAACAACATGAGCTCTGACCGCCCAAGAGAAGCTTCTTTGGATCCCGTGGATTACGCCCGTCGAAGCAGTCCACTGCTTGCACCCGGCCGAACTTGAACCACCGGGCTTAGCCCTTTTTTTAGTGGATCATGCCGGAGTACTTTTTGGTATTTAAGCCTTATCTGCGACTTCTGGAAGGCCCTCTCCAACTGGACTAGAATAAAGGAGGATCGGACGTGATCGTAGCCCGATAGCTATTCCTGCCCCAACTTAACCAATGGGGGTCCGGTAGTTAGGGCTAAGACTGAACAGAAGGCGACTAAGCAATCTCTCTCTTTGAAAGCGGATGCCCGGAGATGTTTGATTCCTAGGGCTAGGCTTTAAATAAGCAAGCTTTAAATACTCCGAAATATTTCACTACCATCCATTACTTGAGACGGAAGCAGCTATCCATAGAGCGTCTCGGGAGCTAAACCCTGGGAGTGAGAGAGATTTAATGACCCGGCAGGCAATAGTAGATTCAACCTTTATCGGCGATGGTCTGTCTCAAAACCGGGATATGAACGCAATGGGGAATTAGACAAGTTATCCGACAGGAGCACTGTACCCTCGGAAAGATCAAGCTCTGCGGAAGTGATCTCACCACGAAATGGAGAAGAGAGAACCTAACCCTAGGTACTGCTACCTTTCTCCTGCAACGGCGAAATCTTAAAAGCGATCTTTTTCTCTGGCCAAAGTAGTATATAGAATGGCGTACCTGGCAAAAGCCATAGGGGGTGGTAGCAACCAATTTGCTTCACTAATGTAGGTCGCCCACCATTAATGCTTTCACGCTGTGGTCTACCCGGTCTTACTAGTAATGAGGCTTGCGATAGGGAGCTCCCGGACGTATCCATATCGGCTTGCGCTCTTCTCTTACTATCCGGAGAAATCGCTGGGGAAGCATGATTTTGATCTTGTATCGTTCCGTGAGTACAATGAAATCTCGATGATAAAAAGAAAACGAAAAGCAACCACATCAATCAAGACGTGAAACTCTCGCCGCTTGAAAGATCACTCACAATTCTTGAATTGAAAGATCACTCCTACTCCTAAATGCTTTCTGTTTCGCTGATCTACGACTGATTCTTCTTCTCGGAGCTTGCCTTACTGACCTTTCTGTTTTGTCTTTTCATTCTTTCATTAAGAGTTTAACTGACGACGACCTCCTATTATAGGACAAAGACCCCGGTCCGACATTCTATTTACAAAACTAAATAACCCCGATGGGAGCTCTGCAGATGTTTTCGTTTTCAGGAAGAATAGAAGCCGGTTTTTGTTTTAGCAAGGGCTTTAGCGGCTGGTTCGATAGGACATAAGATTGAATCAGCTCATTTTAGTCTAGGTCTTTGCTGCCTGATTGACTGCTTAAAAGCGAAGGGACGAATACGCTGCACTTTGATTGAATCAGAAATCTAGACACTATAGAGGAAGAGAAGAAGAAGAAGCGGTCCTCGGTTCTTATTTCCCAAAGGAAAAGCCGCTCTTAGCTCTTCTCTTAAGCACGGCTAAGGCTAAACCGATTTCATTGTGAGAGTGAGAAATATTCGATTTTGCAAATAGTGAAAGCAGAACCCGGTTGAAAGAGCGCTGGAATGTAGTGAACCGCTTTGCTTTTCTTCGCAGTCTTGCTTGCTGGCTTGTTCGACTTTATAAACCTAATGAATGGAAAAGGAAAAAAAAAAGACGTCAGATTTGATTTGAAACCTCACCATCTTCGACTACTGGTCGGGCAAGGATTCTGCTTGAAGCAGATCTATCCTATACCCTACTATATTCTACCTGAGAACTATACTAACGTTCTAGTTCCTGGTAGAATTTTTCCCCTCCCTTCTTCTGTCCGAACCTACTTCTCCTTACCTGCTAGGCATATGATCGTCGGAACATGTCTCCTTGGCCTTCAGCACCATCAGAGCTCCCATGTCGTCAGAAATCCAATCTGTGGTCGCTTCGCCTACAACCGAAGAGGTCAAACCTCTCTCGTAGCACCAAGAAGTGTAAACGCCGCTCATCGGGAGATTTGGTTGGCTGTCATGATATGTCCCAGGTTATAGACATAGAACCAGTGGCTTTCGACGATATATCACCCCTCGTCGAAGCAGTTTGGTAAGGAGAAACCTCCGATCTATGTAGGCTCGTCAGGTGCTAGCGGTAAACAATCGTGAATTCTATTTGCTGCGATTTCTGTCTTCCGGACAGAAAGAGGCCATACAATCGACTTTCGATATCGATCACAGAAGATAGAGTCACACATTTCCTTCCTGTCTATTAGCGCGCGGTTGGAAGAACCTTTCTTTCTTGTTCAGTATTGCTCGTTAGGTAGGCACTCGAAGAAAAAACGATCTTTCCGGCTCCCGCTCTTAGCCCACTGACGGTGCCGTTAGTCTAAGCTAGTCACGTCACTCGCCGTTGTTCAAGCGGTTTAGGTAAGCGGTTAGCGGTATATCTCAGAGAAAGAATCGGTATAGTTCCCTCGCGACGGTTCAATGAAAGATTTTCAAATGAAGGAAGGCCCGCAAACGAAGGTTTAGACGAAGACGGATCAGCAGCAGTCTAAGAAAGGCTTTCTCTATGATCGTCCCCATGATTCCCAGAGAAGGATAGTTGCACTATTTTGACTTAGTCGCCATCACCAGGGTGAAACCCAAAACTCGAAAGAAACGCCAATCAATCCTAAGAGAACTCGATCCAAAGACCACTCAAGTCGAAACGACCAAGCTCAAGATCCAATCCACGCTTCAACCCTATCGCTTCGCTCGAGTCACTTTGTTCCTCTCCTTACCTTGTCATCTTTATTATCTGATCTGAACTCAGAAGATTTACTTTTTGGTTCCTACCCGGTCAAGCTCTTCCAGCCGGATAAAAGCCTCTCTGGTCTGAAACTAGCTCAAGTGTAATTTGTTGCAAAAGGAACTCAAGTCTTTCCGATGCTCTTGTTCTCCAGTAGAACGAACAAAAAACCACAGTTCAGAAATGATTAACAGCAGGGGATAGACTTATAGGTCCCTTTTCTGGCCGAGGTAGATCAAATCAATAGGATACTCTGAAGACAAGGCGAGTGGAGAACCGTTGCGAGAACGGTGCTTGCTAGTAGGGAGAATATCTAACATCCTGTTGCTAGCAAGGTTTTGCTTAAAAATGCGAGCAATGGGCAGCAAAAGTCACTTAGCTTTGTTTTGTTATCCTGGGTCTAAACCGGGCTCGTAGTAGGAAAGAGTCAATATCCATATCCCTCACTGCGCTCGGTCAGCTCAGTGGGTATACAGTCCACTGCTTCTGGCAACGGTATACCTTATACAGTCCAATAGCCCCGTCAGTCCCGGTCGGTATCGTCGTCCAATCCCTGCTTCGTTCCAGTCTCAGGCTATAGTCTCCTCTTTCGTGAGCAGTGAACGCCCGCGAAAAGTCACTAATCTCCGTCCCTCTGAAGAATCCTCCTTTCGTAGCGAAGAACATATGCTGCTTGCTATATATAAGCTTCCAACCAACCTTTCTTAGCCAGGCCGGCCCAATACAGTAACCTCACTTTTTTTCTTACCCTAAAGAAAGCCTTTCTTAGACTAAGCCTTTGGGCGGGGGCTCAACCTTTCAATTCAAATAGTAACAAGTAGCGGAGCCATCTCCATATCCCTACCTGAAGTGATGGGATTTTGGGCCTTGCACTTATTGGCCCGCTCGAGATTGCAAATGGTTAGGAGCTTCTCTTGTCGCCGGGAGGCTCGAGATTGTCATCGATCATAAACGCTTCCAGCTCTCTCGCTCTTTCTATGAGGCTCGGATTCTCGTCAAAAACACAAGTTGAGTTTCTGCACCTATCGTTTAGTCCTTACTAAACCTCACTTGTTATAGCCCTATACATAATTATAGGCGGGCCCTTATTGTTGAGGGCGGGAGTCTATTCAGATATTCTTTCTCGAAGCTGCCTACTTTTGAAACCGTTTTCTTTCTCCTTTCCCAAAGGGCCTAAGTGACTTCGTAACCTTCACTTCTTCTGCGATTTGATCGACGCCTCTTTCGCCACGGATTTGATGCCTCTCCAAATGATCCCCGATTATTCGAAGTCCCTATCTGACTTTTGAAAGAAGTTCCATTTTTCCACGTGTCGACACAACACGTAGTGCTTTCGTCACGTTGTGCAGCGGTATTTCTATATACTGCTTTCCTTCCTCTTCCACCGCCCATTTCCCCCAGGCCGAACGCCCATTGCCCTGTTTTTGCTCCGAAGGCTTTAACTGCGTTTCGCGGATCTAGCACTGACTCTCTTCTCTCTTACTCGAATACACCTCGCTCTGGTAGCACCCGCTCCGTTGGCTCTGCTTTTCACTCTGTCCATTCCTTTTTCCGTCAAATAGCTCGTCTCCCTGCCCGCTCAGGTCCTTGTCTCTCGTCAACATAAGACTCCTCCCGCTTCTGTGGTTCAGCCTCCCTGGATCTCGGCAACAGCCAATTTCTCATGGGCCCTTTCTGCGCTACATCGAATGGCAATCGAATGGCATCGGCTCCCATCTCTGGGAGTCACCTAGTCTTTGTCTTTGGTTGGAATAAACAAACCGCATTAACAACAAAACCCTAGCTTCATGGGACCGAGAAGGAGTCCTTCGCCGTCCATGGCATCATCAGGAGCACCTTCCCTTCGCTCTAACTGAATCAGTTATGCCGCAAATACGAGCGGCTTCGCGTTAGCTCGGGTGCTCCACAAGCTAGCTCTTCGATCCGTGGGTGCATTGCAGAAATCAAAGAAATGACTAAGTGATGTTGCAATTCCTTCCATTCATTTGGGGTGGGGCTCGGAGCTGGGAACGGAACAGCTTTCATTGGACCGGAATGGAACAGATCAACAGCAAGTCAACCGTTGTTGCTAGCTTTCCGGGGAGCGACTGTTCCCTGCTGACGATCCATGACAAAGGCATTAAGTTGAAACCCGGATGATGGGATTCTGCTTTTCTACCCGCTCGTCCTAGAGATCTCTGTGTCTGCTGGTTGACCAGCATCTTAACGAACCACTCGGGTATTTCCTATTCGTGTCCTACGTGACTTGACTTATTCCGTTCCTCATCCATTTATTGGGGGAAAAGAAAAGGGAGAGGGCGTCGGTTGGCTGGCCCTATGCCAAATCGTGAGCGGGCCAGCAAGACTGCTAATAAGCTTTCCCACCCAGCTTCAAAACGATTATGACTATCTATTAAAGGCGCTAAAGCCTTTGACGTCATTATAATTATATGGCGCCCCGCCCCCATATGACGATGCGGTGCACCAGACCGGCCAGGGTACCCTCCTCGCGTCAACGTTCCGTGGTTCCGATTTCCGCACTACACCGATAGAATGAGTCGATCCGGTTATACCACCACTGATAGATCGATTGACCTCCCACGGAAAGGCTTTGTTGGCCTATGCATGCCCTGCCCCTGCAGATCCAGTAGCCAGCTAATACCTGATCCTGGTAGTAAAGTAGTCAAGCCATGCCACCAGGAAAAGAGACAGAACTGCTCCAGTGAACCATAGGCCATATAGTGCGCTCATCCCTTTCTGAGGTTGTAGCCGTCGCCTTAATGAATGACTGATCCAGCGGTGGCGTCAGGGTGAACGGAAAATTGCATCGCTCTACGGCCAACCAAGTCATTGCGTGGTCAATTTGAAGTCCGAGATGCGAGTCTCTTTGAAGAAGTCCCGATTCATTCGGAGGCTCAGGGAAGAGTGGGAGCAACGTCGACTCCATTAGTTAGATATATATCTGATTCCCACCTTGTTCGATTGCTCTCTCTCGAAGGGAGCGCTAGACCTCATTTTCGTGGATTTGCCTGGGGTGGGCTCACCTACGACCACTCTTCGACTATTTAAGTTCAGACTTTCTCCGTCCCGGGTGGGCTCACTTTTCTGCCTTTTCCTCCCACGATTGTTGGATTAGCTCAAGCTACCTATCAACCTAAGTTGTTGAAAGGGGCTGCTAGTTGTAGCGCGCTAGCGCCCCTATAGAGTAAGACTCTTCTTCTGCGAGACTCCATCCAAATCCGCAACTCGTTGGTTGGTGTTCAATTCTTTTTATTAAGACTATGCCTTCAATTCCATTCTTCGTCTTCCTAGTAGCAGTATTCTTGCTCCACCCAACATGCATTTTAGAGTGCCGTGCCGGGGCGATAGGCGCGCCGCAGTCACGCATTCGAGCAAGAGCCTTTTTTTCCTTTGCTAGGTAATCAAAAACAAAAGAATGGATTAAAGTGATAGAGCAAGCGTAGGCTCGAAAGCCGGAGCGCGCGTTAGCGCTTGTAGTTTTCTCGCTAGGCTTCGGAATTGAAAAAAGGGCTCTTTTTTTTTTTCGTCAGCAGATTTCGCTCCTCAAGTTCTTGTTTGATCTGCCGCTGTTAGAACACCACAATATTCGTCCTTTTGGGGTTAATGCTCTCAATGGTGAATCGATCATTCGATATTCTTTTTTTTTGACTTCTTTTTTTTGACTTCTTTTTTGACTTCTGTGAGGGCGGAATGGAAGAAAAGTAATGAAACCTGCGATGGCTACTGAATAACCTCCTTTTACTTTCTTAATAATAAAGCCTTTGACCTTTGTATTTGTTCGCCAAATCTTGTTCAGTTCCATCCAAGCTCGGTTTTGTCTGAATCTTCGTGGAAGAAGAAGAAGCGGTTCACCAGCCACTACATCCAGGGATCTCACCTTATCATTAAACCTGGCGGCTGCTCGCTTTTTGATCAGTGATTCACCGGCCACTAGATCGATGAAGAATCTCTCCAAAATCCGCTTTTTGATCAGTGATTCACCAGCCACTACATCCAGGGATCCCACCTTATTCTCAAACCTGGTAGCTCGGTTGATTGGCACTCCTGTGAGCTCATCTTGCATACAAATTCTGGGGGTCCCAGGTCCTGCATCCACCAAGAACATTTCTTCCCTTAAGCGTAAAACTTCAGATTGTAAGGCGTTTCCACTACATAAAAAAAAACTGGAATTTGATCTTGGAAATGATCGACTCAAATAGATGCTCATCAGTTGCTTTTTTTATCCTCCTCTTCCTGTTCTATTAATCAAATCAGAAGCATCCCTGCCTAAAGAAACCTACGCAGTGCTTCGTCGCTAAGTCGTTGTGTGGCTGCTCTTTTTTCTCTTTCATTTTTTTTTTTCTCTCTAATCTCTATAATACGATATTTCTCATCCCTTCCATAACTAACTCCACATGATCTTCGGAGTGAATCTCGGTTGACAACTGTTGACCAATGCATGTGTCCCTCACGTGATCATCTCCTACCCTCTGCTGCTTGACCGGAGAAGCGAGAAAAGGGAAAGCTAGCGTTAGCGCTTTCCCTTTTCTCGCTTGGTTGAGGAATTGAAAATCCAGCGAAGGACTTCTTTCGTGCGCATCTCGCTTATCTTTCTTTAAAGAATTGCGGAGCGCATCATTTTGCATCTTTTTTTTTCTCTACCTCGTCGCACTATTTTTCTTTTCGCAATCTAGCAGCTTCTCATTTATGCTCATTAACGCAAAACTATTTGAGTTTAGCGCCCTACCCCACCTTTAGCCCTTCGATAGCATGATCTGACCTAGCCGCCACCTACTGAGTGAAGCGAGAAGCCCACATTGAAGAAAGAATGGATTTGACCATATACCACGCTCGAGAGATCGAAGATTCAATTCTATCTAAACTAAACAATTCTAAGCGCAGTCACCTACCACCTGACAACGAGGACTCATCTTCACTACTAGCACCATCCTGCTCTAGGAAAACCCGCTTTTCAACTGCCTTGAGAAAGAGACTTTCAGGATTCATCTAAGGATTAGGAAAGAAATGGCAGAGAAATCAAGCGAGAAAACTACAAGCGCTAACGCGCGTGTAGGCGCCTACGCTTGCTTGGAAAACGGGATTGTTTGAAGGCCTTTCCGGTTTCAGCCAACTATAGTGTCAAGGAATATAAATTCTTTTGGGCAAGTAAAGTCAAAAGAAAGGGCAAGATTCCTAAAAGTAGTTCCTGACTCAAATCAGTAAACTACTGGCGGTAAAAGAGCTGGTAGTGAATCTTCGGCGCAAGCTGTAGGAGTAGGACTAGTTTAGGTTTAGGCGAGGGAAGAAGGTTCAAAGGAGTAGGTAAGCTAGCCGGCAAAGAAAGAAGTCGGAATGAGGGCTATCCGGATGTGCCCAGGCTCGGTATTTCTCTTATTAATCTTAGCTTGGCCTTTCCTTGCTTGTTGGTTAACCCAACAAGACTTCCTGACTTGCTTGTTGGTGTCAGAAGATAGGTGTACGGGGAAGAGTTCCCAAATCTAATTTGCCTTGGCCGGCACGCTCCTAGAAAGAAAGGATGTTTGTTAACAAGACATATCGTCAAATCTCTACTCTTTGTTCTCTCTGCCCCCTTAGATCATGCCGTGAACCGGCCTATAGGAACTGAGATAAGTCAGAGTAGCTAATCAAGACGGCTAGCCACTTCTCTTCTTAAGATGGGGAATTCAACTCGCTGTGCTCTAGTGGCTTGCAGCCCCCCTTCCGCTTTTCTTCGAGCTTATTCTCCTTATGCCCCCTTCCTATTTAGGGCTCCTACTGCTGCCCGGTTCTTTTGTCATTTTGAATCGGAACAGGTACAACCCAGTTCATCCGATTACTACAGGGATGAACCCAATCCGGAATATGAACCCACCGGAAAAGAAAAGACCTATTGAACCGATCACAGGAATACCAGTTACAGTACCTATCAGCCAAAGAGGAATAGTAGTATTGGCCATTTACCCCACTTCCCTCCACATTTCATCAAGTGGTCATGCTAAAGACATAAACAGTCAGTGTAGTTCCGTCATGGGATTATAGGACTATAAAAGCCGAGACTTTTGTTTTGGGATTCTTTTCTAAAGGATAAACCTTTACAAAGCCTTAAAGGCCTTACGCTCGGGCTTACCTTTTGGTAGTCCCTTCGCTATACTTAAACTAATAAGAAAAAGTCTAATGCATACAAGATAGAAGAGGGGAATTGACCATATAATCATAATCTATGTCAGGTGTGTCACATAAAATATTGTATAAGTTAAGTAATCTGCTTGTGCCAAAAGGATAGCTGAGGGCCGGTATCCCATAAGATATAGGCGGCACAGTAGGATTGCTCGATTTGGCCATTTCGCTAAGGGATTTCTAAAAAGGGTAAAGGCCGTCCTGATTGTCAACCAAAAACTTGCGACTTTAGGAATTGTTCGTGCATAAGCGAGGCGCTCCCTTTCCAGCTAAGGCGCCCTATAGTTTTGAAGCAGGGCCCGACGGGTTCTCCGCTTCCTTCTTCAAAAGATGTGGCCTGGTTCGGACATCTGTCATGCCGTTCAAAACTTCTTAAAATATGGGAAAATTCTCTAATCTATCAAGGCCACGTTCATCACTTTGGTTCCAAATCTGAAGCTACGGACTCTTTCGAAGCTTTCCGGCCAATATCCACTCTCCAACAAACAACTAACTTCATCAACAAGGTCATCACTAAACTTCTTGCGAACCGATTAAGCTCCATTATAGGTAAAATCATCAGCCCTAAGCAATCTGCATTTATTCAAGGCCGTGGCATAGTGGAGAAGATTCTTTTGGCTCACGAACTTATGCAGAAATTCATCATAGAAAGCGAGACTTCGAAGCTTTGTGCCAAGGTGGACTTAGATAAAATTGATTCCATCAATCGAACTTCTCCAAGCCTTTGTCGATCTCGGATTCTGCAGAAAGAGGTCTATTGTCTCAAGGTATTTTTCTCCTACATTTTCGGTTCTATGCAATGGTACGCCCTTCGCCTTCTTTGGCAGTGGACAGGGTACTCGCCAACGATACCCTATTTCTCCTTCTGCTCTTCTGTATTGCGATGGAAGGCTTCTCCATTCTTATTCAAGAGAGTCAATCTAGTTACCGGGGTAGTGAGACCAATAGAGAAACATAAGAGGGAGTATGTGAAAGATCCATTTACCCAGACGGTGTGCGACAAATGAGTTGTCGGGCATGGGAGAAAGGGCTTGTTTGCGCCCCCTTTCAGCCTATTGGACCTAGCAAGGAAAGCAGGAAAGTAAGAAAGAAAGACATAAAGCAAGGGAATCTGGTAATCCTACTGCTACTAAGACTACTCGGCTAGGAGTTAAAGCGCGGCGTAACGGGGCGTAACAGCTGGTGCTCTAATCTGAGCTGAGAGATAGGAACTGCACTTCGACTTGATTTATTCTACTTTATTCCCCCTCTCTAACCCAAGCCCTAGAAGTGAATGAGGTTTTCTTCCTGGAATGAATTTTGAGTGTGAATTTTCACTAGTGCTGTGCTTACTCCTTAGTGGTAGAGTTTGCCAGAAAAGCAAAGCCTTAGAGTTCTAGCGGGGTTGCTCTATAATCAGCTCCTTAAGAATAGAGACTTCTTGGTGAAAATGTCCTTAGAAAAGCAAAGGCTAAAGCCCATACCATACTTCAATGTGTGAATTCTAACTGTCTTGCTTCTGAAAAGCTGTACTTCTTGGGTACGAAACTATTTAATAAGCTATCATTCGATCTCGAAAGAGTGCCTTTTGGCTTTATCCTTTATGGGTCTGGGCTAATTCTTGAAAGCAGCAGCTGCTACTCCTACCGCTACTTTAACAGAAAAACTACCGATTCTCATCCTCAAGCCAACTCGTTTTCAAGCTTTTACATCAGGGTAAAGAGCGGCGGGATCGGGATAGGCATTAGGGGATTTGAGAGTGCCCTTACATATAGTTCCTCCACTATTAAGTCGAGCTACTTCGTTCCTTCTCCCTTGTACCAGCATTCTCACCAGCCTTCGTTTCCGACTCAGGAACAAGAATCACCGTTAGGATAGAGTCACTTGCCTTCCCTGTGGCACCTTTGCTTCCTAAGCCGTCTGAAGAAAGCGTAATCCGACTTTGAGTCACAGTGGGCATCAACTCCTCTTTCTTTTATAAATACATAGATTCTAGTTGACCCCGAACCCCCTGACGCATGTAGGGTTAGGATCCAGGGTCCCCTAGCCCTAGCAAGAAATCACTCATTATCACAAGGCCCCGAGGGGTAGGGGAACGGGTACGGCAACGAAGTTGTTACTCCCGAGACTTGAAGTCGTACCGAGCGAATTCAAGGAACTGCAATGAGCCTATACGCAGCTTACTATGGATCCTCTCCTCAACCTTACGGGTTTTTGTCTCCGAACCACCTCTCCTGTTAGTCGAGTGTCTCTCCGCTCCTACCTGGTCGAATGAGGAAAAAAAGAATAATGTAAGACTAAGAGCGCCTATTAGGGATTCATGCCCATCTTAAAGTACTTTTTCATTTTACATCAAGTCATAGGCAAATTTATCCTAAAAAAGGAAAGTTGGGCCTTTCACCAGCTGTTAGTTACTTTTCAAGTTTGGAGAACTACAAACTAAAGATCCTGGAACCCAGGTTCAGTCTCGTTACCTGCTGCCCGGCACTGCTCCTCAAAACCACGCTAGCTGTTCAGCTTCTAGAACTAAGCTAAATAGAAGGGAAAACCCGGGACGGGATACTGACTAGCTCGTCATGCTCAACAAACTCAAAAACAGTCGTAAAGCCAATTGATTTAGGGCAAAAAGCCACCTTTGCCTTTGCTTTGGAATGAAGGAGAAGATCAAATAGAAGCGAGTGATACACGGGTCCACCGACAGAGCGACAGCAAAAGCCGTAGCTTTAAGCCATTCTTACCGAACTGAAGATGAAGGGCGAAGCTCGGCTTGAGAAGAAGAAAAAGATTTCAAATTCGTTTAGGCGGTACGCTTTGAAAGAAAAAGGCAGGCCCCAGATAGAAAAGAAAAGGCAAGCTACGTGCGTTCCGTTCCCTAAGGTTCTGCTGAAGATATCTAGTAGAGTCCAGAGCGGAGAAATCCACATCGAATGGTATATTCTAGATAGTAGGAATGGGTAAAGTCAAGCTTAATAGAGTCAAGTAAACGGGAAATTCCCTGGTAGAGCGCATCCTGTCCTTATCGTCTTGATTGCTATTTAAATGAGAGAGAGATCACCTTCCTTTGTACCTCCGTGTACCTGATCCTATACTGACATATAGATTAACGAGCTTGCTTCCCGCTAGTCAACCGTTCCACATCCCTTCCAGGGATAGCGTATAGGTTCCCTCTAACCGGTCCAATATTTGTTCTCGAAAGTCTTCTAGAAATGGGTTGGATTTATTGAATGAGATCCTTCCGAATGGGATAAGAGAATTATTACTATTCTACGGCGTAGAAGGCTTTCGCCTCGAATCAAAACCTCTTATGAAATTTCGAGTTAGATGAGCTTCTAAATTAATTGAAGTTTATCACCTAGAAAGAAGATCTCAATAAGAGAAGGCGTTTGAAGATAGATTTCTTCACCTGGCCCCCTAACATCGGTTTCAATCTTTGGTACTGACCCCGGATCTTGACTATTCAGTAGAGGAAGATCGCCTTCCGAGCCTTAGCTTAGCAGCCTATCGAGGAAATTACCCGACATCCGGTTCTTATTCTTGTGCACCGGCCTTTGGAAGGCAATTCACCCTACTCTAGAAAGGGAGAGCTTCCCTAGAGCATTTTCAAAGCATAAAATCACAAATTTGATCCGGCCCGGGGTGAAACTCGTCATTCTCCGCTTTCAAGTCAAGCTTGTCAAGAGAATCTTTCAGGATGTGCTTTGGGTACTTGTTCTGATGATCCTCATTTTCATCTGGCAGAGCCAACAAGTGAATTACAGGTCGAGCTGACATAGGCGGAAATTGGAAGCGCCGCAAGAGCAGAAGCTTGAGCCTGTAATAAGACTTTGTCAGGCGAAGACAACTCGGAAGGATAGGATGATCGACAAGGAGGATACCTGTTCAGTGGAGGAAAGGGCAGCAGCAACGTCCTACAAAGGGAATGAATGATATAAGATCGATAGAGTCACAAGTAATGTGGCGAAAGATAGGACTCACCGGTTCTGGAGGAACCATCTTGGAGATATCTTGAACCACCTGAGAAATTACATTCCCTGCTGAAGGCTCGTCAGAAGATCCTTCCTTCTCGAGCACCTTTTCGAGTGTAAACCCAGCCGAAGTTCCGGGTCGACCACTAGGAATCAAAGAAGGATCCAGCGCCACAACGGGCTCGGTCGATGCTGGTGCTGGGAGATCGCCCTACTGAAAGAAGAAGAGAACATCAAGAACATATGGAAAAGAGATGGCCTTGAGCCTGTTCCGGGTTCTATTCATTAATAAGGAGGCCAGGTCACTGAACTTAGAGTAGGAAATTCCAGTGAAAGCTTCATCCTAAGAAGACTGAACAAGAGCAAGAACATCGGTCATTCATTCCGAAAAGGCTGGCTGCTGATTCAATTCCTTTAAAACAAACAGTCTTGCATAGGGAAGGAAAATCTACAGGCTTCAAGGGATCTCCGTCTTCCGACTTTGATTCAAGAACCACAGGTTAGAGCCTTTCCCCGCTAGTTAACATAGTAAGTAAGAGAGTGAGTTCACCATTTAGAACAATCCCCAACTCCTTCTTAAGCGCTTTCGGGAAAGTAAGGGTGATTATCCGATCGGGGAAGAAGTTTCTACTATTGCTATGACTGGCAAGCAAACAGGGAAGACTAGAAAAGAGACAACAGCCGCTTTAGCGGGGGAATATGAGATAGCGACTTTACTTATTGACCTTCATGGGTGTCTGCATCTCATGTCTCATTTCTAATTGAGAACATTCTGAACCCGAAGCCCTCACGATATGACAGAAAGATGCCACCAAGCGCGAAAGAGTATCGACATCGACCTCAGCCTGCCTAAGGAAATGGAATCGGGGATCAACTTCTCGCTTCAAGATAGAATGCCACTAGATCAAAGACTGAACGACGAGGAGATAGAAGACAGGATGTGACTACTGCTCTCCTACTGAAAGAACTGGATTGTACGAGTATCGATAAGTAGATTCGGGATGGGAATAGAGAATGCATTTTCTCCCTTAGAACACATCGTTACCTACATCGAACTCCAAGTGTTAAGCAAATAGCCTTTCCAGCTGGTAACAGCTTATAGCACTTACAGCCGTTAAAGCAGTTATAGCTGAGAAGGCTATATTCATTCTGTTAAGGACCTGCCTTGCTAACTCTCGGACTAGTCGTATGTTTACCTGCCTTCTTGCCTTTCCTAATCCTCATGGAATGAATTACCCTAAGCAGTTGGAGTGTCCTTTGCAGCTTTTGATTAAGAGGCATTTTACAACCTGTTTTCCATCCAGCTGGGAAGTCAAATAGACAAGGAGGAGAGGGAACACGTGTACATGAAAGCAAGCAAAACGGCTTATGGCTTCTTGGATCTACCCGCCATCACTCTTTCTTTTCTGCTGGTAGCGCTAATTGAAAGTGAAAGTAGGGCTGTGAAGCAATACACATCTCTTTAGTTAGGCCATCGAACATAATCAGGCAGATCTTATTAAAGATCGACCTGATTATGCGAAGATCTTCCAAAATCTTCCACCAAGAGACTTTCTTCAACTCCAAGAGGGAAGATAAGAGATGTGAAGTGGTTACCATGGTGTAAACCTAAAGGTGGTATTGGTCACACTGCGTTCGGTCCATTAGTGTAAAACGCTAATAGATCGGACCAGCCGACCTGTCGGTCAGCCCCTAGTGGCTACCACATCACCCTAGGTTGTAACCTTAAACCCTTCACACCCCCTACCTCACCAGACAAAGTCTGAGGACTCTCCACTCGCCCGATTGACTAAGATCAAGTCTCAGTCAGGGGTTGGTGCCATTGGTAACTAACAATGGAGTGTATGTTATATAGGTGAACAACCTAGGTAACAGACACTGAGGAAAACAGACCATATCTGAAGTGATGGAGGTTCAACAACACAAAGTGTTGGATCACCAACACCACCCCAAACCGGGATGTCGCCTCAAGGAGCTCCCGGAACCCAACGAAGAACCACTGCAAGGACAGTTAACAGTTAATTAATTGTCTTGGAGTGATTCTCATTGATGCTCAGAGAACTTGGGTAGTTAACCCACGCCAAGGACCCTTTTGAGGGTTCCTGGACGCCCATCGTGGAGGTAAGCCTCTAGCTTCTTTTTTTTTTATTATTATTATATAAAAAAACCTACTACCTTACTGGAAGCAATTCTTCTATCTGACATTGAGCGGCATCCTCATCAGTTGTAGCAATCCTCTCTCTTGAGTAAGAGAAGTTCTCTTTACTACATTCTCTGTGCTCACTCTGCTCTTCTAGCCTCAGTCTTGTGCTAGTGGGTTGGTTAGCTGACTTGAGCTAACAAGGGGCTTAGTTCAGGTGCCGCACGCTTTCGCAGAGTGCTAAGGCCGTGACAAGTGATAGCGGAGCGGTGGGGAGTAGCCTTTGTTGTAGTTGTAGGAAGTCCTCATGGCAAGCGCATATGAGGTGGCTAATCCGGACCCAGGTTCTAGAAGGGGTCCCAAGCAGAAGGGGGGAAGGGGAATATACATCCTTCCTCCTATAGAGACCGGTCTCTATGAGGAAGGAGAGATTCTTGGATCACTCAATGCTTGGATAGGTAAAGAAACAAAGGAAAAGGAGGCATTCCAAAACTGTTGGAATAAGGTGGCCACTCTACAATACAAGAAAAGGTAGAGGAAATGCGCGGGGACTACCTTATGTGGAAGCAGATTAGGGCCAATGGAGACATGGCTGTCAGACAAGGATACCTTTGGCTAGGGACACCTGAAACCAAGACCTATAATGGTTCAAGGGATGGTAGGGAGCTGGATAACTGCTTGTGGCAGCTAGAGCGCTTTTTTGAGGCCGCCAAGCTCAAAGATCAAGAGGCCAAAAGAAAAGAGGAACTGCCACTATGTACTTGAACGAGACTGATAAGCTGTGGTAGCGTAGGCGGCATGCTGATATGGCACGAGGCACTTGCACCATCATATCATGGGAGGATTCCAAAAATAGGTTCGAGGATCAAAACCCCTTCCGAGAGGCAAGAAATAAAACCCCTTGGCCTTAGACCGGGTGAGCGTTCAACAATGTCCTTCACCGTCCCCGGGGCGGAAGGTCAAGTTAGCCTTTGTCGACGCGTGGTCTTCTAATCTCAAACACAAATCGATGATTGAGAATTGAAATAAAGAGAGTGGATCATCCGATTGTTAGCTAGCATTTCTATCATCACCTTTCTCTATCTTTGTCTTTTGGTCCGCGAGGCACCTAGCCCCTCTTAAACTAGGTTTGAAGCAAGCAGGCCTGTCTTTCGGGTTTCCTTGCGGAGTAATGCTAACTTAAAC